CAAGGCTTCGATATATTTCGAAATCGAGAAATTTGTACTGGAGCAGGTGCGATACGAGAACAATTAGCCGATATAGATTTGCGAAGTATTCTAGATTATTCATTAGTCGAATGGAAGGAATTAGGCGAAGAAAGAACCACGGGTAATGAATGGGAAGATCGCAAAATTGGAAGAAGAAGGGATTTTTTGGTTAGACACATAGAATTAGCTAAACACTTTATTCGAACAAATATCGAACCCGAATGGATGGTTTTATGTTTACTACCAGTTCTTCCTCCTGAATTACGACCCATCATTCAGATAGATGGGGGTAAGCTAATGAGCTCGGATATTAATGAACTCTATAGAAGAGTCATCTATCGAAACAATACGCTTACCGATCTATTAACAACAAATAGATCTACACCGGGGGAATTAGTAATGTGTCAAGAGAAATTGGTACAAGAAGCCGTAGATACGCTTCTTGATAATGGAATTCGCGGACTTCCAATCAGGGATGGTCATAATAAGATTTACAAGTCGTTTTCTGATGTAATTGAAGGAAAAGAGGGAAGATTTCGTGAGACTATGCTTGGCAAACGGGTTGATTATTCGGGTCGTTCTGTCATTGTTGTAGGACCCTCACTTCCACTACATCGATGTGGATTGCCTCGGGAAATAGCAATAGAGCTTTTCCAGACATTTGTAATTCTGGGATTAATTAGACAACATCTTGCTTCGAACATAGGAGTTGCTAAGAGTCAAATTCGGGAAAAAGATACAATTGTATGGGAAATATTGCAAGAAGTTATGCAGGGGCACCCCGTATTGCTGAATAGAGCGCCCACTTTGCATAGATTAGGCATACAGGCATTTCAACCCATTTTAGTCGAAGGACGTGCTGTTTGTTTACATCCATTAGTTCGTAAGGGATTCAATGCAGACTTTGATGGGGATCAAATGGCTGTTCATGTACCCTTATCTTTGGAGGCTCAAGCGGAGGCCCATTTACTTATGTTTTCGCATATGAATCTCTTGTCTCCAGCTATTGGGGATCCTATTTCCGTACCAACCCAAGATATGCTTATTGGTCTATATGTATTAACCATTGGTAATCGCCGAGGTATTTGTAGAAATAGGTATAATCCATGGAATCGAAGAAAGTATCAAAATGAAAGAATTAATGATAATAATCATAATTCTAAGAAACAAAAAGAACCTTTTTTTTGTAATTCCTATGATGCAATTGGAGCTTATCGACAGAAAAGACTCAATTTAGATAGTCCTTTTTGGCTCCGCTGGCGAATCGATCAACGCATTCTTGCTTCAAGAGAAGGTCCCATCGAGATTCACTATGAATCTGGGGGTACTTGTCAGGAGATTTATGAACACTCTTTTTTAGTAATAAGTGTAAAAAAAGAAATTCTTTGTATATATATTCGAACAACTATTGGTCATATTTCTCTTTTTCGAGAAATCGAAGAAGCTTTACAAGGGTTTTGTCGAGCCTGCTCGTATGGTCACTAATCATATGGCATCTCAATTAAGTGATTTTGTGACACTGGCGTGAATTTTGATCTCTCTGTTGCTACTAGGACTCTACTTCTTCTGAATTTTCATCCGGATTAATATCAAGAAAGGGAAGTTTTCAAATCATTGACTCAAACTCATTGTCGAATCCCAATCAGCAGAATATGGAGGGACTTATGGCAGAACGAGTCAATCTAGTCTTTCACAATAAAATAATAGACGGAACTGTCATTAAAAAACTTATTAGCAAATTAATAGATCACTTCGGAATGGCATATACATCACACATTCTGGATCAAGTCAAAACTCTGGGTTTCCAGCAAGCCACTGCTACATCCATTTCATTAGGGATTGATGATCTTTTAACGATCCCTTCTAAGGGATGGTTAGTACAAGATGCTGAAGAACATAGTTTAATTTTAGAACAACACCACCATTATGGGAATGTGCACGCAGTAGAAAAATTACGCCAATCTATTGAGGTGTGGTATGCTACAAGTGAATATTTGCGACAAGAAATGAATCCTAATTTTAGGATGACAGATTCACTTAATCCAGTCCATATAATGTCTTTTTCGGGAGCTAGAGGAAATGCATCTCAAGTGCACCAATTAGTAGGTATGAGGGGATTAATGTCGGATCCTCAAGGACAAATGATTGATTTACCTATTCAAAGTAATTTACGCGAAGGGCTGTCTTTAACAGAATATATCATTTCTTGCTACGGAGCCCGAAAAGGGGTTGTGGATACTGCTGTACGAACCTCGGATGCGGGATATCTTACGCGCCGACTTGTTGAAGTAGTTCAACACATTGTTGTACGTCGATCAGATTGTGGAACCGCCCGAGGGGTTGCCGTAAGTCCTCGAAATGGGATGATGCCCGAGTCCGAAAGAATTTTGATTCAAACATTAGTTGGTCGTGTATTAGCAGAGGATATATATATGGGCTCACGGTGCATCGCCACCCGAAATCAAGATATTGGATTTGGGCTTGTCAATCGATTCATAACCTTTCAAACAAAAATACTATTTATTCGAACCCCTTTTACTTGTAGGAGTACATCTTGGATCTGTCGATTATGTTATGGTAGGAGTCCCACTCATGGCGACCTGGTCGAGTTGGGAGAAGCTGTAGGTATTATTGCGGGTCAATCCATTGGAGAACCGGGGACTCAACTAACATTAAGAACTTTTCATACTGGAGGAGTCTTCACGGGTGGTACTGCAGAACATGTACGAGCCCCGTCGAATGGAAAAATCCAATTTAATGAAGATTTCGTTCATCCCACGCGTACGCGTCACGGGCATCCTGCTTTTCTATGTTCTATAGCCTTATATGTCACTATTGAGAGTGAGGATATTCTACATAATGTAACTATTCCACCTAAAAGTTTTCTTTTGGTTCAAAATAATCAATATGTCGAAGCAGAACAAATAATTGCTGAGATTCGCGAGGTACCATACACTTTGAATTTGAAAGAGAGAGTTCGAAAACATATTTATTCTGACTCAGAGGGAGAAATGCACTGGAGTAATGATGTGTACCACGCATCTACATTTAGATATAGTAATGTTCATCTTTTACCAAAAACAAGTCATTTATGGATATTATTATCAGGAGGTTCGTGGAGATCCAGTGCAGTCCCCTTTTCACCGCACAAGGATCAAGATCAAATGAATATTTATTCCCTTTCTGTAGAACGAGGGTCAATTTCGACTCTCTCGGTGAATAATGATCCACTAAGATACAAATTCCTTCGTTCCTATTTTTCTGGTAAAAAAAAAGAAGACAAGATTCCTAATTATTCAGAACCCGTCCATTGGAATCTCATATACCCGGCGATTTTACACGGGAATTCTCATTTATTGGGAAAAAGGCGAGGAAATAGATTTCTCGTTCCAATCCAATCGATTCAAGAACGAAAGAAAGAGTTAATGCCTCATTCAGGTATCTCGATTGAACTACCAATAAATGGTATTTTCCGTAGAAATAATAGTATTTTTGCTTATTTCGATGATCCCCGATACAGAAGAAAGAGTTCCGGAATTACTAAATATGGGACTCTGGGCGTGCATTCAATCGTTAAAAAAGAGGATTTTATTGAGTCTCGACCAATAAAAGAATTGAAGTCAAAATACCAAATGAAACTAGATCTTTTTTTTTTCATTCCCGAAGAAGTGCATATTTTACCTGAATCTTCTTTGATAATGATACGAAATAATAGTCTCATTGGAATAGATACACGAATTGCTTTCAATATAAATACAAGAAGCTACGCGGACGGATTAGTCCGAATGGAGAGAAAAAAAAAGAGAATTGAACTGAAAATCTTTTCAGGAGATATTCATTTTCCTGGGGAGACCGATAAGATATCCCGACACAGTGGGATCTTGATACCTCCAGGAAAAGTAAACATCGATTTTAAGGACTCTAAAAAATGGAAAAATTGGATCTATGTCCAACGGATCACATCTACTAAGAAAAAGTATTTTGTTTTAGTTCGCCCTGTAGTGACATATGAGATATCAGATGGTCTAAATTTATCAACACTCTTCCCTCCGGATTTTTTACAAGAAAGGGATAATATGCAACTTAGAGTTGTCAATTATATTGTTTATGGAAATGCCAAACCCATTCAAGGAATTTCTGATACAAGTATTCAATTAATTCGGACTTGTTTCATTTTGAATTGGAACCAAGACATAAAAAGTTCTTCTATCGAGGAGGTCTGTACTTCTTTTATTGAAGTAAGTACAAATGGTTTGGTTCGAGCTTTCCTAAGAATCGACTTAGTCAAATCCGCTATTTCGTATCGCAGAAAAAGGAATGATCTCTCAGGTTCAGGATTCATTTCCGATAATGTATCAGATCAGACCAACATCAATCCTTTTTATTCCATTTATAAAAAGAGAAAAACGAAACAATCACTTAACCACCAAAATCACGGAACTATTCGCACATTGTTAAATAACAATAAGGAATATCCTTCCTTGATAATTTTATCACCATCTAATTGTTTCCGAATGGACCTATTCAACGATATAAAATATCCCAATGTGAAAAAAGAATTCATTTCAACAGATTCTATAATTCAAATTAGGAATTCGATCGGACCATTAGGAACGGTCCTTAATTTTTTGAATTTTTATTCCTTTTATTATTTACTAACTCATAATCCGATCTTGATAACTAAATATCTTCAACTTGAAAATTTAAAACGGACTTTTCAAGTGCTTAAATATTATTTAATGGATGAAAATGGGATAATTTCAAATCGTGATCCGTACAGTAAAATCGTTTTCAATTTATTCAATTTGAATTGGTATTTTCTCCATCAAAGTTATTGTCCTAATTATTGGGAAGAAAGACCCACAATAATTAGTCTCGGTCAGTTTATTTGTCAAAATGGATATATAGCCAAAAAAGGACCCCCCTTAAAATCGGGTCAAGTTTTGCTTGTTCAAGTTGACTCTGTAGTAATAAGATTGGCTAAACCTTATTTGGCCACTCCGGGAGCAACCGTTCATGGACATTATGGAGAAATCTTTTACGAAGGAGATACATTAGTTACATTTATATATGAAAAATCGAGATCCGGTGATATAACGCAAGGTCTTCCAAAAGTGGAACAGGTCTTAGAAGTGCGTTCAATTAATTCAATATCAATGAACCTAGAAAAAAGAATTGAGGGTTGGAACGAGCATATAACAAAAAGTCTTGGAATTCCTTGGGGATTCTTGATTGGGACTGAGCTGACTATAGTGCAAAGTCGTATATCGTTGGTTACTAAGATACAAAAGGTTTATCGATCCCAAGGGGTGCAAATTCATAATAGGCACATAGAGATTATTGTACGCCAAATAACATCAAAAGTATTGGTTTCCGAGGATGGAATGTCTAATGTTTTTTTACCTGGAGAACTCATTGGATTGTTGCGAGCGGAACGAACAGGGCGCGCTTTAGAAGAATCGATCTGTTACCGCGCTATCCTATTGGGAATAACAAGAGCATCTTTGAATACTCAAAGTTTCATATCGGAAGCGAGTTTTCAAGAAACTGCTCGAGTTTTAGCCAAAGCAGCTCTTCGTGGTCGTATCGATTGGTTGAAAGGTCTAAAAGAGAATGTTGTTATAGGTGGGATGATCCCCGTTGGGACCGGATTGAAAAGATTACTGCGGCAACATAAGAATAAGAGCATTCCTTTGAAAAGTCAAAATAAGAGTTTTTTCGAGGGGGAAATACGAGATATTTTGTTCCACCACGCAGGCTTATTTGATTCGTGCCGTTCAAAAGAATTTCCATGATCCACCTGAGGAATCATTTAGATCATATATCATTTAATGATTCCTAAAAAAAGTGCAGTCATACTTACTTTCTTTTGTTTTGGAATTCAATTTCCATTTGAAAAACTCTTTCTATATGGTCTTGAGGGGATAATGGAAATTCAGATAATAATGAATAGAGGTTAGCGGTTTGGATTGTGTATTGACATCGATACGTCCAATCCACGGTATAAGAAAAGGTTCCGTCGGAACAATTGGTTAGTTCAAGACAACCTCGTCACTTTTTTTTAAACAAAAAAGAAAGAGAAGTGTGGGAAGAAATGACAAGAAGATATTGGAACATAAATTTGGAAGAGATGATGGAAGCAGGAGTTCATTTTGGTCATGGGACTAGGAAATGGAATCCGAGGATGTCGCCTTATATTTCTACCAAGCGTAAAGGTATTCATATCACAAATCTTACTAAAACTGCTCGTTTTTTATCAGAAGCTTGTGATTTAGTTTTTGATGCAGCAAGTAAGGGAAAAGAGTTTTTAATTGTTGGTACAAAAACTAAAGCAGCCAATTCAGTAGTGCGGGCTGCAATAAGGGCTCGGTGTCATTATGTTAATAAAAAATGGCTCGGTGGCATGTTAACCAATTGGTCCACTACAGAAACTAGACTTCATAAGTTCAGGGACTTGAAAATCGAACAAAAGACGGGGAAATTCTACTGTCTTCCAAAAAAAAGAGACGCAGCTATGTTCAAGAGACAATTATCCCACTTGCAAACATATCTGGGCGGGATTAAATATATGACGGGGTTACCCGATATTATAATTATCGTTGATCAGCAAGAAGAATATACAGCTCTTCGAGAATGTATCACTTTGGGAATTCCAACAATTTGCTTAATCGATACAAATTGTGATCCCGACCTTGCAGATATTTCAATTCCAGCAAATGATGACGCTATAGCTTCAATCCGATTAATTCTTACTAAATTAGTATTCGCAATTTGTGAGGGTCGTTCTAACTATATACGAAATACGTAATTAATAATAAGATAGAAAATTTTTTTTGAACTCCTGAAATTTATGGAATCGTTTACTATTTTCGAATTTGATTAGATTATATAAATGAGATAAAAATGAGTGGGGATATTATGTTATTAGTTCGTATCAAAAAATTCAAATAAGCAAGTCGAAAAAGAGATGGTTGAATTAAAATAATTTCCTGGAATTTCAATTTCTGTCAGAGGGTAATATGAATGTTCTATCATGTTCCACCAACACACTAAAAGTGTTATACGAAATATCGGGTGTAGAAGTAGGCCAACATTTCTATTGGCAAATAGGAGGTTTTCAAGTCCATGGCCAAGTACTTATTACTTCTTGGGTTGTAATTGTTATCTTATTAGTTTCAGCCAGTATAGCTGTTCGGAATCCACAAACCATTCCGAATGACGGGCAGAATTTCTTCGAATATGTCCTTGAATTCATTCGAGACGTGAGCCAAACCCAGATTGGAGAAGAATATGGTCCATGGGTTCCTTTTATAGGAACCTTGTTCCTATTTATTTTTGTTTGTAATTGGTCAGGGGCTCTTTTACCATGGAAAATCATACAGTTACCCCATGGAGAGTTAGCCGCACCCACGAATGATATAAATACTACTGTTGCTTTATCTTTACTCACCTCAGTAGCCTATTTCTATGCGGGTCTTAGCAAAAAAGGATTAGGTTATTTCAGTAAATACATTCAACCTACTCCAATCCTTTTACCCATTAACATCTTGGAAGATTTTACAAAACCCTTATCGCTTAGTTTTCGACTTTTCGGAAATATTTTAGCCGATGAATTAGTAGTTGTTGTTCTTGTTTCTTTAGTACCTTCAGCAGTTCCTATACCTGTCATGTTCCTTGGATTATTTACAAGTGGTATTCAAGCTCTTATTTTTGCAACTTTAGCCGCCGCTTATATAGGAGAATCCATGGAGGGTCATCATTGACTTCACTTACAAATAGTTGTTTTTTGAATTTAGACCAAAATAATAGCGGAATTCAAGATAATCTACTTGGAGAACATCAAAATAAATAACTAATAAGGGATAACTAATAAGGCAGTTATAATATACCGTAATAGGAAAAAAGATTCCACTCAAAATATTTAGGGGGGATTCTAAAAAAAACGAAAGAGATCGAAAGGATCGGTTTCCTAAAATAAATGTCCTGTTTGGATGTATTATTTGATTTTCTATAAATAAAAGAATATAAGAATATTTTAATAAATGATATTTTAGTTTATTTATAAATAAACTAAAATATTTAATAAACAAGAAGAATAAAAAATTAAGAAAGAAAATAAACTAGAATAAAATGCTAATGAAAATTTCTATGAAATGATTCGCCTTAACCAATTTTTCTATTTTTCTATGTAAATTCGATCCATGCGGAATAATCATAAAGAAAGAGAAGAATTCAAAAACGCGATTCAAAAAAAGAAATTAGCCAGTTCAAACTTGTGTATCTTGAATGCCTAGAATCCAACTATTATCGAATTCAGCTAGGGAGTTTTTCCCGTTCAAAAAGAATTATAATGGATCTAAGATCAAAATAAGTTGGTTTACATTCTGGAAGAAACACATGTATATGGGATATTAGATATTGAATAGTTATATATGACCTAAAAAATATCGAATACCCTAATCCTATGAATTTCAATAGGGATTCCAATAGACGTCTTTGGTTTTGGATTCCTAAGAATCCAACTTCAAAAAGCGATAGAGAATCGGTTCTGATGATTCAATAATATTATTCTATTACTTCAATTTGGAGTTTTTAGTTACTCTGTTTGGATGAAACTGCGTGATGGAATAATTCATCTAAAATTCATTGAATGATTGTATCATTAACCATTTTTTTTTGTGAGGAATTTAACTTATCATGAATCCACTGATTTCTGCCGCTTCTGTTATTGCTGCTGGGTTAGCTGTCGGACTTGCTTCTATTGGACCTGGGGTTGGCCAAGGGACTGCTGCGGGCCAAGCTGTAGAGGGGATCGCAAGACAGCCCGAGGCGGAGGGAAAAATACGAGGTACTTTATTGCTTAGTCTGGCTTTTATGGAAGCATTAACAATTTATGGATTGGTTGTCGCTTTAGCGCTGTTATTTGCGAATCCTTTTGTTTAATCTTGTCTTAAACACTTAAACAATCACAAATATATAGATATAGACAATTTTGACTTATTTTTTTTTGTATGAATTTATTTTAGTCAGGACTTATACTTGCTCCTTGCTTTTTTGAATTATATCAATAATTCACTCCTACAATTTACAATGTGGGACACTAATCCCTGCCCGGGAAGGAAAGATTTAAGGATGAGTAATTAGCATACCGATCCGCTTTCTTCCTTCCCGTTCTTAGAAATTGAAACTTAAGGAGTCTTCCAACAAACGAAATATTCCTAAATTGATATGAAACTGGAAATTTGATAGCTAATTCTAAAATTCGAATAAGTATTATTTTCATTAGGATTAGGAATTTTTTTTTGAAAAAATCCATTTCGAAATCAATTCTATAGATATAAGAAATTCATATAAATCGAATATAAGAATATATAGAAGTAGATAGAAGGGAAGTGATACAAAAAAGAAACTCTATTCTTGTTTTTTTATCTATCTGTAAAAGAAAGGGGATTGGATGAAAAATCTAACCGATTCTTGCCTTTCCTTGGGCCAATGGCCGCTGGCCGGGAGTTTCGGGTTTAATACCGATATTTTAGCAACAAATCCAATAAATCTAAGTGTAGTATTTGGTGTATTGATCTTTTTTGGAAAGGGAGTGTGTGCGAGTTGTTTATTTCAAGAATAGGCTGGACCGGTCCAGCTGCACTTTTTTTTCATTATTTTCATTTTAACTAGTAAAAAAGAAAATTAAAGTAAAAGATGCATGATCTCGCGAATTACTTATGAATTTTGAAATTGATTGAATTTTATCAATTCATAAAAAATGATATTTTCAATATTTAAGAAACGTAGCATTTCGTAATTCATTGGTAAATCCGCTTTGATTCTCAATCACCCAATAATGCGGGACTAATTATATGGTTAAAGTGAAACCTTTGAAGTCCAAACATAGCATGGTATTCTTTCTACTACTATCGTCATTTGAAATTTCAAATGAAGGACTAGTTGAAATTTTTTGTTCGATATAGAACGCTCATAT